AAAATATCCTATGATTTTTTTTTAGGGGGGAAAAAATAGGAATATTAATTTTTCGGAATCATTTTATTCATTTTCTGAATCTTCAGGATTGCCCTCAGATTCGTTCAAACAATTTCTTAAACAAATAATGGTTCGATTGCCCGGGATGGTGATCATTGCGGGTATAGTGGTAGATGCCCGGCACCAAGTTTTTCTTCTTTCTTTTTCTTCTATATATAATATATTTAGAATTTCTTTAATTTTTTTTTTTTTTTTAGGAATTTTACCAATTACTTGTTGACTTGGTTGAATCCAATTCATCAATTCAATCAAACAAAGAAAAGAGTGTAATTGTTTAACAGATATATAAAATGGAGAATTCTTTTTAAATAAAAACGTGGGAGGATTAGATCGAATGCTCCCTGCGTGAATAAAAATTCGGTCTGTTGGACACCTTCAGGGACTTCTATATTCAACGTTTGTTCAATTACTCTTTTACCCGCAAATGCAATGGTGGCCTCGGGTTCGGCAATAACGACCTTCCCCAACATACCAAAACTAGCTGTTACCCCACCAGTAGTAGGAGATGCGAGGATTGATATATAAAATCGTTTGGCATCTAATTGATAATTATATAACGCACAAGCTATTTTACCCATTTGCATCAAGCTGAAACTTCCTTCGTGGATACGTGCACCCCCAGAAGCACACACTATAATAAGAGGTAGAAATTCTCGGGTAGCATACTCGATCAAACGGGTAATTTTTTCTCCGACTGCGGATCCCATAGTCCCCGCTATAAACTGAAAATCCAGAACTCCAAGTGCTAAGGGAAGACCATTTAGTTCGCCTATGCCTGTTTGAATAGCCTCCGGTAATCCTGTCTCGCTTTGATTAGAATTGAGACGCTCTTGATAAGTCTGGTCGTCTTCTTCTGAATCGAGACGATCTTGATCAGTCTTCTCTTTTTCTTCGGAATATATTTTCTCTTCTTCTTCTAAATCGAGACGATCTTGATAAGTCTGTTCGTCTTTTTCTGAATCGAGAAAAATCGAGACGATCTAGATAAGTCTGGTCGTCTTCTTCTGAATAGAGAAGATCTTGTTTTTCTGAATCGAGACGATCTTGATCAGTCTTCTCTTTTTCTTCGGAAGAGATCTTCTCTTCTTCTTCTGAATCGAGACGCTCTTGATCAGCCTTTTCTTTTTCTTTTTTTAATTGTATTCGTAATTCTAGTTCTATGTACACTTTTTTGAGTTCAGCTTCCCATTCACTGAGGTCCAGTTCAAAAGGCTCCTCTTTTTCTTCGAAATCCCATTCAATGGCCAGAGAGACCATGTCTTCATCCATAGGAACCCAAGTGTCTGGATCAATCAAAAGGTCAATTCTATCCGAACTATTCATTTCCACATGATATTCGCAACATTCACAAATATACATTTTTGAATTAAAAAGCGGCTTATAATTTAAACCATAACAAACGTCGCATTGAACCCACAAATGCCTATATTTGTGGAATCCACCAGGATTATTATCACTTTCTTGATCATTTTCTTTTTCATTTTGACTTTCATGATCATCGTCATCACCGGCATGCCACCCACAGTCATCCCACCTAGGGTCTTCCTGGGCATCCCACCCCTCGCCATTATCCCAATTATCTAAGGCATTATCCCAATTATCGAAATTCGCGGAGATTCTTGTATCCCTCGATTTAATACGTTTTTTGTAACCTAATAAAATAGAAAAACGAGGGAAGGGAGCCATGGTAAAGAAATTACCAAGCGCGGTCTTATCAATGGTACTGAATTTGAATTTATTCGCATAAGTATTAGTTAAATAAAGATAAAGTGAATTTTTGTTTTGCATAGAATAGGAAGGGTTCTTTTTGGATTCACGAAAATTTTATTTTTTAAAGTAAAGTATAAATAAATACTTACTAACATGAAAAAAATAATTAAAAGACATAATACTAAATACTAAGCCGTAACATGAGAAATCAGACCGCATTAAAAAAGAAAAGATAAGGTGGCAGGCCTAGAAAAAGAAATGGATTCAGCAGAATATTGTAATGAATATTCTGACTTACTTGACCCGACTTATAGCTTTTTTGTTCGCATAAAAAGCGGATTCGAAATTCTCTTTCATTCCACCTGTACCCGGGCGAATATGAAGCGCCCGGAGACTGTCTGTCTTTAACAATGAAGAAAATTGTGTAGAGTTGTATAGATCTCGATTAAATCTATATATGCCAACTCTTTTGATTTTACAAGTGTACTCCACCGAAAACTGTGAGTATCCCTTATAATGATTAGAAGATCCTCTATAGTATAGATATCTTCTTCCATAAGGAAACTAGTTATTCGGGTAGATAACCTCAATTCTGAAATAAAGAAAAAAGCCGGGTCTTTTCTTTTTCTAGAGATATAGACTATCAATCTACACCACCATGGTTTCACTTTCAGTTTATCAAAGTTACAATAGAATAAGGCCGTTAAAGCCCACGAATTATTAACAAATTCTTCTATTTTTATGATAATTTCTTTTTTCTCTTTCTCGTCCAAACCTTTTATTTCTAGTAAGTCTTTACGAGCGTAGATTACCATTATTACTAATCTATTAATACGAATAATCTTTTCTTGATCAAAAAGTACATCAACTACTCTTTTAGAGAAGCCGAATTTGAAGACAGACATATATCGTGGATCCCCTTTCTCGAAAAAAAGAAGACGGCAAACTTTTTTCTTTAGTGAAACCCAGTTTATATGTAAAAGACATAAAAAAGCCACAAGAGTCAAAATGTGCGAGACTTGCCGTGTTTTTAAAAGAGATCTTTCTACACGGAATTTATACCTTTGTAAAACTAAAAGTTGCATTATGGGTTTCCCTTTGTTTTTAACTAAAATTTCCATGCATCTGTTTTTAACTATAATTCTCATTAAAATTTTCATAATGGGTTTCCTCCTGTTTTTATTTTATTTTTTTTTAATTGTATTCGTAATTCTAGTTCTATGTACACTTTTTTGAGTTCAGCTTCCCATTCACTGAGGTCCAGTTCAAAAGGCTCCTCTTTTTCTTCGAAATCCCATTCAATGGCCAGAGAGACCATGTCTTCATCCATAGGAACCCAAGTGTCTGGATCAATCAAAAGGTCAATTCTATCCGAACTATTCATTTCCACATGATATTCGCAACATTCACAAATATACATTTTTGAATTAAAAAGCGGCTTATAATTTAAACCATAACAAACGTCGCATTGAACCCACAAATGCCTATATTTGTGGAATCCACCAGGATTATTATCACTTTCTTGATCATTTTCTTTTTCATTTTGACTTTCATGATCATCGTCATCACCGGCATGCCACCCACAGTCATCCCACCTAGGGTCTTCCTGGGCATCCCACCCCTCGCCATTATCCCAATTATCTAAGGCATTATCCCAATTATCGAAATTCGCGGAGATTCTTGTATCCCTCGATTTAATACGTTTTTTGTAACCTAATAAAATAGAAAAACGAGGAAAGGGAGCCATGGTAAAGAAATTACCAAGCGCGGTCTTATCAATGGCACTGAATTTGAATTTAGTCGCATAAGTATTAGTTAAATAAAGATAAAGTAAATTTTTGTTTTGCATAGAATAGGAAGGGTTCTTTTTGGATTCACGAAAATTTTCTTTTTAAAAGTAAAGTATAAATAAATACTTACTAACATGAAACGAATAATTAAAAGACATAATACTAAGCCGTAACATGAGAAATCAGACCGCATTAAAAAAGAAAAGATAAAGTGGCAGGCCTAGAAAAAGAAATGGATTCAGCAGAATATTGTAATGAATATTCTGACTTACTTGACCCGACTTATAGCTTTTTTGTTCGCATATAAAGCGGATTCGAAATTCTCTTTCATTCCACCTGTACCCGGGCGAATATGAAGCGCCCGGAGACTGTCTGTCTTTAACAATGAAGAAAATAGTGTATGGTTCCATAGATCTCGAGGAAATCGAAATATGCCAAATATTCGAAATCTTCTGATTGTAGAAGTCTCTTCCACTTGGAACTGTGAGTATCTTTTATAATGATTAGAAGATCCTCGATAGTATAGATCTTTTCTTCCATGAAAAAACGAGTTATTCGGGTAGATAACTTCAATTCTGAAATAAAGAAAAAAGCCGGGTCTTTTCTTTTTCTAGAGATATAGACTATCAACCTATACCACCATGGTTTCAGGTTCAGTTTATCAAAGTTACAATAGAATAAGGCCGTTAAAGCCCATGAATTATTAAGAAATTCGTCTATTTTTCTGAAAATTTCTTCTTTTTCTTTCTTGTCCAAATCTTCCATTTCTAGGAGGTACTCGCGATCGTAGATTACCACTATTATTAATGGATTAATAGAAATTAGTTCTTCTTTTTTAATAAGTACATCAGCTACTCTTTTAGATAAGCCTAATTTGCGAAGAGGGATATATCGTGGATCCTCTTTCCCGAACACAATAAGACGGCAAATTGTTTTCTTTAGTGAAACCCACAATATACGGAAAAAACAGAAAAAAGCCAGAAAAAGAAAAATCCGTGAGATTGGGCGTATTTGTAAAATACGCCCTTGTATAACGAAAATTCTCATAGTGGTCCCTCCAATCCACTTAAAATATTTTTTATTCAAGTTAGAATATATTCTAACTTGAATATATAGTGATTGTCAAGTATATGATCGATGATATATCTTATTAGAATCAATTCGATTTCTTTTTTTATAAAAAAAAGAATCTCAACTTTTTAGATAGAAATTGTCAACTATATGATCGATGATATATCTTATTAGAATCAATTCGATTTCTTTTTTTATAAAAAAAAAAAGAATCTCAACTTTTTAGATAGAAATTGTCAAGTATATGATCGATCGTATATTTTATTATAATAGATTCTTAAATAATATGGATTCGAATCTAATCGCCCTATAGAAATATTAATATACAGATTTCATATCTAGAATCTACGGAAATCTATTATTCTATTA